GCATCATTTTTTGTGCATTGCATACGGCTCTACAATCAAATTGACTCTTACTTTACCATTCAAGAAAGATAAAAATAGAATCTATCCTACCCAGATGGGTAAATGATCAAATTGCCACCCTTCCCTTCGGAGGAGTTAAAAAATACTATGATGGCTCCGTTGCTTTCTATTTTAAAATGGATTCTTTTTTTTATCTTTGATTCAGCAATCCCAAAGTTTCTTTTTGATCCAACCAAAAACGGAATTTTTTTTTGTTTTTTTTTTCGCACTCTTTTTTTATAACTTAAATATTGTTAAGAGCCCTTCGGTGTGAAAACAAACAAGTTTGTGACGCGGAATTGAACTTCCGATAGATAAGAGAAAATCGGAAATATCTTTTATCTCATACTACTCTCTCGATACATAATTGAATCTTTTGAAAAAACAATACAAATTTTTTTCATATCGAATTCGAAGTGCCATGCTATTATTACTTAATATTCATATGGCGAAGGCATAGTTTTCTTTTTCTCTCAAATAAAAAACCTCATTGGCGCCAAGCGTGAGGGAATGCTAAACGTTTGGTAATTTCTCCTCCCACCAGGATAAAAGATCCCATTGACGCGGCTATTCCCATACATATTGTATTGACCTCTGGTTCCACCGCTTGCATCATATTATAAATAGCTAATCCAGACATTACCCCCCCGCCGGGAGAGTTTATAAACAAATACAGATCTTTGGTATCATCCTCGATAGTGAGATATACCATAAGGCCAACAAGTTGATTTGCGATCTCGCTAGCAACTTCTTGGCCTAAAAAAAGTAATCTTTGTCGATAAAGTCGGTTGAGTAGGGTAAAATTGTATCCCTTAGGAACCGTACATGCACCTTTTGATGCATACGGTTCAAAAAAATTGCGAAAAAAAAAGAATCAATGTATAGATTCCAGTCCTCTTTATCTTTTCCTATTCTTTTTCTTCTTTATTCATAGTAGTTTTTTCTAACTTTTAACGAAAGGGCTTTTCTTCGATTTTTCAATAAAGACGAATTTTGATTTCTTCTTTATAATAATAATAGAAAAAGTCAATAAACTTATCGAATTAACTTCTCCTTGATGTATTGTTTCATCGAGATTCAATCCAAATCACGATGGTATTTTCTTGTTTTTGAATGGGTCTATTTCATATTCATATTTTTAGGTTTATACTCTACTCCGGGTAAAGATCCGCCCGATTTTGATTTGCACATATAGGACAAATCTTCCCATCACCATTTCTTTTTGTTATGACTTTACAAATAACAAACAGGAATCGTTTATGATACACGTATATATCATAGATATATTACCGATTGGGTTTTTTCTAAACGGAGCCTGGATACTTCATTTTTTTAGTCCAACCAAAGCCAACCATAAATTATCCTAAATTGATAATAGTACTATGAATTCCCCCAAACAATGCACCTAATTGCACTTCACGCTCCAATTTTTGGATAATTCCATTTCTCTTTCTTGGGCGAAACAGAGGGTATCTCGGTCGGGGGAGAGAATGGGGAAATCCCATATGACCCAATATATCTGACAAGTCGCACTATATGTCAACCCAAGATGCATCTTCGTCTCCAGGAAGTCGGAAAGGCACTTTTGGAACACCAATAGGCATGAATTGAACGAAAAAAGAACTAAATACTATATTTCACTTTGATGTGGAAACGTAACAATATGGTTTTATTGTCTTTATAATATAAAATATTGGCTTTATCATATTTATTTTATCCATAGATTAGAAAAATTCAGAAAGAAAGACAAAATAAATAAAGGAAAATTTTTACAAATAGGTCTTTTTAATGATAAATTAAGGATGGGCGCATTTACTTAATAGAAAATGGTATCAATCCACCATTGCGTATTGGTACTTATCGAGTATAGAATAAATCTGCTTCTCTTTGTTGTTACGAACAGAATTCTTCCATTATTACGAACAGAATAGAATATAGAATAAATAACCCTTGTTGGCTTAGGAAATAATCCACTGAACAAGGGAGAGAGTCTATAGTCTTTTCCAATGCAATAAAGTTACGTAGTGTCTATTTTTCTTTGATTAAAGGGGTATTTTCCATGGGTTTACCTTGGTATCGTGTTCATACCGTTGTATTGAATGATCCCGGCCGGTTGCTTTCCGTTCATATAATGCATACAGCTCTGGTTGCTGGTTGGGCGGGCTCGATGGCTCTGTATGAATTAGCAGTTTTTGATCCTTCTGACCCTGTTCTTGATCCAATGTGGAGACAGGGTATGTTCGTTATACCCTTCATGACTCGTTTAGGAATAACCAATTCGTGGGGAGGTTGGAGTATCACAGGAGGGACTGTAACGAATCCGGGGATTTGGAGTTATGAAGGTGTAGCTGGGGCACATATTGTTTTTTCTGGCTTATGCTTTTTGGCAGCTATCTGGCATTGGGTCTATTGGGATCTAGAAATATTTTCTGATGAACGTACAGGAAAACCTTCTTTGGAT